TTAGAATTAGAAATTCTTTAAAGATTTCTATTTTTTTTTCTTTTTTTCTATAAATAGAATCAGGAGGTCTTTATTTTCATTTTTTTTTTCTTAGTGATTTAGAATAGAACAAGTAATCAAATAGAAGAGAATGTATCGGAATTTCCATCTCAAGATTTAGAAGATCTTGTGTTGGTATATTCCTTTTATTATTATTATTTATTATTATTATTTAATATATAGTATTAGGTTATTATTATTTAATATATAGTATTAGGATTCGAATCCGAATCCAGGTGGAGGGGTTTTTCTTGGTTGAATACAGAAAAAGAAGACTACCCTTTTTTGTTGTGCTTCGCTAGGTCGAGGTAAGGAAGGTATACGCAGGAAAAGCCTATTTGACAATGAAAGTGACCAAAGATATTCGTTTTTCAAAAAACTTTAGCTTGTCCACAAATACAGCAGGCCTTTCCTAAATCCATGTGAATTCCTCTTCGTAGTTTTTCATTTCACCAGGCCCGTGAAATGAGTTGACTTCCAAAATTCATTAAGATTGGGAATATCAAAAGAAAGGGAGTCTCACTAATTCTTTTATTGTGGATATGAATATGTAATTCGCCTCCGAAGATTAATGACGAAAGGTTGGTTTGTTTATCTGCAAGTGCAAAAATTATCCATTGATATGCGTTTTTTCTTTCATCTGCTTAAACGATTGCCGTGAGTAAACTTATAGGAATAATTGGATTTCACTTAGTTACAAGCAAGAAATAATAATGAAAAATGCAAAAAAAAATGTATAATTTCCATTTTTCATTTTTATAGGGCTATACGGACTCGAACCGTAGACCTTCTCGGTAAAACAGATCAAACTTATTATTATTAAAATGATCTGAACTGTTTCAAAGACCCAACATGCATTTTTTTTTTTTGCATTGGGCTCCTTCATTAACTGATATAAATATCAGTTAGTCTGCCATTTTTTTTCTTGACAGAAAAAAAGATAAGGAAATGGCTCCATGTGCTCTGATTCATTATTTGGGAGCATTACCAAAGTGTTTCAAAGGCGGGATTATCTTGACGTAGGTCTGTCTCTGGCCTAGATCAACCTAAGTTAAATGAAGTCTCTATCGTTCTGCTTAAAAATCAAATATGAAACTTCATACACCTTAAAGTTCATATGACGAAAAGAGATTTTTTTGAGGTCCTTATACTCATTATGCCTAGCATTGAATAGACTGGGTATTCACCTTATCAAGATCTCAAATCAATGATCGGGTTTGTTTGGCACCTCCTAAATGGGCGTCCAAATTGGACCGAACCCTTTGTCAGGCTATGGTTCCCTCAAAGTTATGGAGTAAGACATCGATTTCTCAACAAGATCCATTTTTCTGATTGTATGATGAACTCCCTTGAAAAACATTGGCGCGCGTGTAAACGAGTTGCTCTACCAACTGAGCTATAGCCCTTAGTGCTTGTGATACATATTTTATCATGTAGGTAAATTCTTGTCAAGAGAAATATTCCATGATCCAACATCAAGAATCTTTGATCTCTTTGAGTGGTATTCCTTAGATTAGTATTGCTTATAAGTAATATGATATTTATAATCCATCGACAGGATGGGTTTCATTTGGTTCTCTTTGGGATGATAAATGACCTACTTAACTCAGTGGTTAGAGTACTGCTTTCATACGGCGGGAGTCATTGGTTCAAATCCAATAGTAGGTAAACCTTATTAGATACCAGAGTCAATGGTATCTAATAAGGTTTACGACCCACTTTTAGTGATATTTTTTTTTTGATTTTGTATCTTTTCTATTTCATTTTTTAATTGGAATTTTTGCATCAGAATTGGATTCTGTTTGATTGTATTTGATTGTATTCACCCGACAGAATCTAAATAGGATTAGAAAGATAACTTCTTTTTATTATTCGAACGTACCAACTAGTTATGAAATCGGATTGCTAGCTTCCACCCGTGTTCTAGCTCGTCGGAGAGCTAGATTTGCCTCAATTTTTTGTCTCCTTCCTTCAGCCTTTTCCACATTAGCTTCCGCTATTTCAAGAGTTTGCTGAGCTTCTTGTGGATCAATGTCACTACCCCTCTCCGCATCATTTACTAAAACAGTGATCTCATTATTTCCTATTCTAGCAAAACCACCCATCAGAGCCATCGTTAACCATTGGTCGTTAAGGCGTATTCTCAAAATCCCTATATCTACAGCTGTGGCAATAGGGGCGTGATTTGGTAATATGCCAATTTGACCACTATTAGTAGATAAAACAATTTCTTCCACTTCTGAATCCCAAACAATTCGATTAGGGGTCAGTACACTAAGATTTAAGGTCATTTCTTCAAATTGCTCTCCATTTCTAAGTTCATAGCCTTCGCGGTAGCTTCATCGATAGTACCTACCAAATAAAAGGCCTGTTCAGGAAGACCATCTAATTCTCCGGAAAGGATCAATTGAAATCCTCGAATTGTTTCTGCTAGACCAACATATTTCCCTGGAGAACCGGT